TTGGAAATTCATCCAGTCAACACAATAATCATATTATATTCGTAGAAATAACAAAACGGATCCTTTGCTCCGATGTTTCAAACCACTCCATTCCTTTGTTTCTGATGATGTTTTTGAAGAATTGAATCCATTGATTGATTCATAGTATCTGTTCCTCCATAGTATGGAGGGACTCCCCCGAAGCAAGAAGAAAGAAGGAATCAATTGATTTTCTGGATGACACAATATGGATTTCTATAGATGAGACATCCTGCAAATCATTTCGATACTAATCTTACTCTAGAAAAAGAAAATTTCAAGCAAAAAAAAGACTCTTAATGCTCCGGGCGAAAAGATGAAATCTTGGATTTTTGCGCATATCCCAATCCTTATTGATTATCTCATCACAGTTAAAATTTTCTTTTTTTTACTTTTTTTATAAGTTCATTTTTTTTTATAAGTTCATTGAAGAAGTTTTATTTGCTCAGTAAGTTACTCCCACCCCTTTTTTTGTTTGTCCACTACTTCTTATGAATCGAAACAAACGAGTTCCGATAGAACTGGAAAATCAAATAAATAGTAATCTTTGACGAACAGGATCAAGAATCATTATTATTTCCACACAAGAAAAGGAATTTTCCACCCTTTTCTTGTGTGGAAGATTAGGAAGACGAGTAATCCCTCCTAGAATCATTTGTTCCTTTCATTTATCCGCGTGTATTCTCCTCCTACTTATGCCTATTATCTATTAGAATTCGATTCTATTAGGTACAAAAAAACTATTGATGCATTACATGGCATTTACAATCTGCCAATGGGAGGCCTAGCATAGTCACAACACTCCCGTTTTGATTGAAAAAAAGAAGGGGGGATCCAGTAGTCTTCTTCGCAATATACATACTATTGCTAGGAATGGGATACAAGCAATTTCCGGCATCTCGCAGAAAAATAGTATAAACAAAGCAAGCAAAACATTTTCCATGATTTTTTTGAATCATACATAATTGCATCGATCACAACAATTCGGCTCTTTTTACCAGCTTGATGAATCCGTAGATCTAGAAATTCATTTCGGACAATTGAACCTTCTCAAACTGTTTCTTTTTTAGAACCAAAAAGATTTGTGCCAGAATAACAGATGCCAAGAAGAACAACAAACCTTGGACACGTAATGGATCTTGAAGTACTATTTCTGCATCTCCCTGACCAAATCCACCCACATTGGGATTACTCGTTAATGGTTGATCAAGCTTGATAAATTCACCCTCTGAAACAAGAAGTTCTGGTCCTGGAGGTATAATATCAACCACTTGGTGTCCATCCGATGCGTCAGCTATGGTTATTTCATACCCCCCTTTTTCTTTACGTACTATTCTGCTTACTATACCTGCTGCTGTAGCATTATAGACTGTATTGTTACTCTTGTTCCCATCGGGATAAATCTGACCTCTTCCCCTGTTCCCACCTACATATATGGGATACTTTAAGAAGTGAACGTCTTTCTTAGTAGCAGGGTCCGGGGAAAGAATGGGAAAGACGATTTCACTATATTTCTGACCAGGAACAGGACCTACCACAAGAATATTTCTTTTAGTGGGGCGATAACTCTGAAAAGACAGATTGCCTATCTTTTCTTTCATCTCGGGAGAAATACGATCGGGGGGAGCTAATTCGAATCCCTCGGGTAAAATAAGAACAGCCCCCACATTCAAAGCCCCCTTTTTCCCATTAGCAAGAACTTGTTTCAGTTGCATATCATAAGGGATTCTAACAACTGCTTCAAATACAGTATCAGGAAGCACAGCTTGTGGAACCTCAATATCCACGGGCTTATTAGCTAAATGGCAATTGGCGCATACAATACGCCCAGTTGCTTCTCGTGGATTTTCATAACCCTGCTGCGCAAAAATGGGATATGCATTTGAAATAGATGTCCGAGTTATGACATATATCATGATCGATACGGAAATGAATCGAGTCATCTGTTCCTTTACCCAAGAAAAGGTATTTCTATTTTGCATGGTCCAATTATTGATCCCGGAAATTTCTACAATAAATTAGGTAGGTAGCTAGTATAGTTCCCTATCCACGATTCTGCCATTGTACTGGAGGGGGAATCCCTTAGACGGGTAGAAGTATAAAGAGTGAGTCAGATTAAAAATGGTTTGTTTATGTACGAAGTAACATTCGGATTTGATTGATATCGGCAGATCAAATGAGTTCTTCATTCATTCATTGAATGATAAACCACTACAAGTGAAGGAGATACACGATTTAAATAATGGAAGATCCAATATTTCAAAATTGTATCTAGAATGACTGGAAAAGTGGAAACAAGACCAGATATAATTTGATTGTTATGAGCAAATCCAAAATCTTTGTAAACCGAACCAATCATTAGTTCCCAACCATGGGGCGAGTGGAATCCGATACATAAATCAGTTAATAAAAGAATAGAAAAAGCTTTTATTGTGTCGCTTAAGTTATAGAGGAATTCCTGAACCCAAGAATTAAGAATGACAAGTTCTTCATTACCCAGAATAGAATAACCACTTAGAATAGCAAAACAGATTATATTTGTCGAGAAATGCAAAATTATATGGATATGATCTTCATTGTGCATTTTGACCAATTGTATTGTTTCTTTGTGGATTCCTATACGAAGCTTTTGTATCTGTGTCTCCGGGTACTCCTTTATCATTTCGTCCAACAGGAATAGTTGTTCTAATTCTATGAATCTTTCTAGAACGTTCTTCTCTTGAATATCATTCAAAAAAGTTTCGGATTGCCTTGTATTCCACCAATTAGTAACTAAAGGTTCCAGACTTTTATTAAATGAGAGAGAGATCCACCAGGGCAAAAAGACTATAGATGCAAGATATGGGAGGGGAGTCAATGCTTTCTTTTTTGGCACTTTTAATCTGTTCTGTAAATTGTTAATGAAACTGCTTCATTCGCCGACTCTATCTGATCCGATATTTCTATGAAGCATGAGTTCTATAACAAGGTATGGAACCTATGGATCGGATCTATTCCTTCTTTTTTTTTTTTGAATTGTTTAGTCCTTGGATCTAGAAAGAATATAGAAATAGAATAAAGGTCCGTTTCGAATGAAGAAATAATCAAGTTCCCAGATATCTCAATTGGTCAAATTCGAACCAATTGTATCTTCATTTGTTCCTTTCGATGAATGCCCGAAAAACCACTTGAAGTAATGAATATTATTCGGATTTCGAGACGAAAGAACTCCCCCTGGATCAATCAATTATTTCGAAATGTTTCACTGGCTACCCACAGCCCAGGAATAATTGAGGGGATATTTCTGAAGAATATTGATGATGAAATCCGAAATGGGTGGCAAAACAAGAGAGAAATTGAATAGTTATGAGAGATCCAATCGTTTGGTCATCAAGGAGCAAAAGAAAGGATAAAAAAAAAGAAACATCGATTAACGAAAGAGAGATAATTTACGAGATACGATCTATCTGTATCTAACGTATCAATTCAAAATATTGGTCCTAAAAAGATGAATTCTGTACTGTATTCCGAAATGTTCTGATATGTGTGATGAATACATACTTATTAGATTTGTTACTAGTATGAAAGAATTGAGTTTAGTTCCATATGTAAAAAAAAGAGTTTTTGTTTTGGTGGATAAAAATAGCTTCTTATTATGGTTGTTCCGTATTCGTCCGCCTGCTTTATTCTATGGGCCACAACACAACGGTATTACCAACGGAACGGGGGAAATAGAATCGAACATGTTTTGCTCGAATAAACGTTCCGAAGAAACTTCAGTTATATTAAAAAGGGGATTCCTGAGTTCCTTCCCTCATGCGGAGAAAGCATTCATTCTTCAGTTCATTTCAAAATACTTCAATTGGTACGCGCAAGAAATAGGCCAATTCAGCAGCTTTTTGTTCAATTTCTCGTGGAGTAAAATTCTCATCGGTACGAGTCAAGGGAATGGCTCCCTGGCCTCTGATTTCCATATAAAGGACACGACGAGGATAAAGACCCTCTTTAACTTCCATTCTGATTGACTGGATATCTCTCATAAGGAATCGAAGGAAGATGCGACGATTTATTCCAGGAAATCCCCAACGAAAAATACACACTATTCCTTCTTTTCTATCAAAAAGATCATAACCACTACCTACATTCCACGAAATTGTGCACCACAAATAGGAACTAATGAACAGACCGGCGATCCCATAGAAAGACATCACGATTCCTTGGGGAAAAAAAAGGATTTCCTGAGAGGGAAATACGGATATCAGATTCCTACCAAGATAACTGGAAGTTCCAACCAATAAGAATCCTAGTGAACCTAAAAAAAGGATACAGGCCCAGCAGAAATTACTTGTTTTTCGAGACCCCGTTACAAGTTCTATCCATATACGTTCGGATTGCCAGTTCATACTCGATCCAGTTGCATTCTATTGGAATTGAGAGAATAGAATAAGCCAAATGAATTTGACTTTACTTTTTTTTGTTTTGATCCCGAAGTAACTCTCATCAACTAGCACTATTATGATGTAAACCATTAGGAGTAATTCATCGAATTGGTTAGATATAAAATAATAACATCCCCTTCATATGATCCCACTATGTATATCTACATACATATAGATACATTGACTTTCTATTTCAGATATTCGCTGATCTATTTGAAAACAAAAACAGCTATACCCACATATAATATACATGCATTTATCCATATATCATGGATCTGCATGCATAACAATAACAGCTTTTTTATTTGTGCTCGGAGGGAGTCACATGTCGTACCGTACCCTATTCCACTAAAAGATATCTGTATTATGATCCAAGTCCAAGTGTTAAAATAAATTGATGAGATTTGATCCCATCGGATCTAAACAATCTTGTTTTTTTGAACATGAAGAGATAAAGAAGCCATTGCAATTGCCGGAAATACTAGGCCCACTAAAGGCACAAAAATAGAGGGTAAATTGAAATCTGTCATAGAATAGGTGCCTCGATTTAATATTTGTACTTGTTAGAAATTTGTACTTGTTAGAAATATATCTTATGATAAGTATATTTATTATAAGTATATAATAAGTGCAAGGAATGTAGAACTAAATAAGTGTACCTATTCATCTTTCTACACAAAATATATGTATGATAATCCGCTTTTTTATTCTTGTTCTCCCGTCCTTATCTTATAATAAAGAGTTTCTTACGAGTTCCCTAAGGATTCGTTAGAATCCGATCCAACAGGGATTCATAGTAAAAAAAAAGGAGGTTCTCGGGAGATATAGATATAGAAATATGCAACATTTCTATTATAGATTTTCATTATTCTATATATTAATACGTAAGAAGGAAGGGAACATGAAATTCTTTTCATTTTCCCAATTCTATTCCGCGGAAAGAAGAATTCACTCTTTTCTCCTCTTTATTTTATAGAGGGTTCCTGATTTCTAATCATCAATAGGGGTAGGATAAAAAATCTGGAGAAAATAAAAATCAAAAAAGTAATTATCCGAAACTTCTGATTCTGACTATAGAACTTATGTCACCAAAGAAAACCCCATTCTTCTTATTTGGACTTTGATTGCGATGAACTAAAGTTCGCTACAAATAACTGAGCCTAGTACTAGTGCTCTACTTTAATTTTGAGTCAAGGGAAAGAAACCGTGTAGCTGAAATAACTCACTCAGAACACCTTTTAAAGGGTTACGTGGTACGATTGGATCAAATAAGCCCTTATGGAATGAATACTCAGCCGCTTGTGAACCCTCGGGTACTGTCTTATTCAATGTTTGTTCAATTACTCTTTTACCCGCAAATGCAATGTAGGCATTGGGTTCAGCAATAATGATATCTCCCAACATACCAAAACTGGCTGTCACTCCACCGGTTGTAGGAGATGTAAGGATTGATACATAGAATAACTTTTTATTTGATTGATAATCATATAAAGCGGAAGATATTTTAGCCATTTGCATCAAGCTCAAACTTCCTTCTTGCATGCGTGCTCCTCCAGAAGCACACACCATAATAACAGGTAAAGATCTATTAGTAGCATACTCGATCAAACGGGTGATTTTCTCGCCTACTACGGATCCCATACTACCTCCCATGAACTCAAAATCCATAACCCCCATTGCTATGGGAATACCGTTTAGTTGACCTATGCCTGTTTGAACAGCCTCAGTTAAACCTGTCTTTCTTTGATACGAATCGATACGATCTCTATAAGGCTCCTCTTCCGAGTGAAATTCAATGGGGTCGATAGAGACCATGTCTTCATCCATAGGATCCCAAGTGTCCGGATCAATCGAAAGTTCGATTCTATCTGAACTACTCATTTTCAAATGATATCCACATTGTTCACAAATATTCATTTTTGACTTAAAAAATTTCTTATAATTTAATCCATAACAATTTTCGCATTGAACCCATAAATGTCTGTATTTTTGATTTATATCGAAATCATTCGATCCTTCTCCTATATCACTGTCATTACCGCCAGTTCTTATATTAGAATTCCCACTATCACTACCACTTATACTTTCACCACTACAAATATAACTATAAATGTAACTATCAATACGGATTTCAGAACGAAGATAACTATCAATGCAACTATTAATGTGATTATTCCAACTATATTTAGTATCATACATGTCACAATCATAGTAGCGATTGTCACTCTTAGACCCATTATTCAGATAACTAGAAAAAGAACTTTCTAGTTCACTCAGAAAAGAACTATCATTGTCAATCTCAAAAATCTGATTTTCAATATCAAAATATACGGAATAACCGTTACCATTACTATCCCTAACTAAAAAAGTTTCATCAGAGATGAAACTCCAAATGTCCCTGACACCTAAAAAATGATCAACATTACTGCAACTATAACTGCCACTATCGCTCCAACTAGGAATGTTTTTATCCGTATCATTTAGAATGGGGTCTTCACTTCCACTGGTATTTCCAATAGGACAGCCAAGACTGTCCATTGATTTACTTAGCCCACACCTGCGTTCTAACTCCTCGTTAGACAATATCGAATTGAACCACCATTTTTCCATAGAGCCTTCCTGCCCCCTATTTGAAAATACAATAGATGAATAGTCATTCGATGAATAATCATTTTACTATTTCATTTCCTATCGGAATAAGCATATAGATCCAATTACTAGGATCATTAACTAATAACGAGTTAGCATTGAAAGAAATGATTCTGGGAATCCGGGGTATCAATTCACTATATATGATGGAACCTTTTCTTCAATTAAAGAGGGGTTTCTCCCATGTCATGTACAAATTCTCATCGAAAAGATAAATATTTGCTCCCTCCTATGAAGAATTCATTTTCGTAGAATCTTGTATAATAGAATATTAAGTGCCTATTGCAACACGGAATGAAAGGGACAATATACAGGATGGGTAGAAGGAGTTGTGACCCTTGGCTTGATCTATGGTCCGAAACTACGGGATATAAAATGATCCACCAATCCTAAGGATCCATAGGATTAATTATGG